GGACCAAGCTATTATTGCAAAAATAGGTGAATACAACCAACTATCATTAAGAATTTCATCTTTGGACCAAAAACAAGCAAGGGGTGGAATACCAGAAAGAGAAAGTGTACCCAATAAAAAAGAAGTTTTTGTAATTGGTACATGTTTTCTTAAACCGCCCATAAGAACCATATTCTGACTTTTATCTGGAGAATATCCAACAATAGCTTCCATCGCATGAATAATTGATCCAGATCCTAAGAACAACAATGCCTTCGAATAAGCATGAGTAATCAAATGAAATAAAGCAGCTCGATAAGACCCCATACCTAGAGCTAACATCATATAACCCAATTGAGACATTGTAGAATAAGCTAAGCTTTTCTTAATATCTTTTTGAGCAAGAGCTAAAGTGGCTCCTAAAAATAATGTTATTATACCTATCAAAGCTATTAGATTTAGAATGTAAGGTATAACTATGAAAAGAGGAAGAAGCCGAGCTACAAGAAAAATTCCTGCTGCTACCATAGTAGCGGCATGTATAAGAGCCGAAATGGGGGTAGGCCCTTCCATGGCATCAGGTAACCATACATGAAGGGGAAATTGGGCGGATTTAGCAACAGCGCCGGCAAATAATAGGAAGGCGCATAAAGTAACAAATAAAAAATTAACTTCATTATTATAAACCAAGTTATTGAATATTTCAAACAAATCCCGAAATTCGAAACTACCTGTTATCCAATAAAAACCCAAAATTCCTAATAATAAACCAAAATCCCCGACACGATTAGTTACAAACGCTTTTTGACAAGCATTCGCGGCACTGGGTCGTGTGAACCAAAAACCTATTAATAGATAAGAACACACTCCAACTAATTCCCAAAAAATATAAATTTGTATCAAATTAGAACTAGTAACTAATCCCAACATTGAAGTATTGGAAAAACTCATATAAGCAAAAAATCTCAAATATCCCTGATCATGAGACATATAATTGTCACTATAAATAAGAACCATAATTCCAACAGTAGTGATTAATATCGACATAATAGAAGTAAGTGGATCAACCAAGCAGCCAAATTCTAAAGAAAAATCATTATTGATGGTCCAAGACCATACATATTGATAGACAGAATTATTATTTATTTGCTGAATAGAAAAAAGGGCTGAAAAAACCATAACTATACTTAATAATAAAACACTAGGAAAAGCCCACATACGGCGAAGATTTTTTGTTGCCGTTGGAAAAAGTAGAAGTCCTGTTCCAATTAAGATAGGAACTGGAAGTGGAATGAAAGGTATAATCCATGAATATTGATATGTATATTCCATAATAAAAAAAAAAAAAAAATTTATCTTAATTAATTGTTTCTGAGTCACCGGTTCTTATTTCTTTTCTTTTGAAAGGGGTCGGTTAATAAAAAAAAATTAAGATTAAGATATATAAAATAAAACTTAAATAGAATTTTCTAGCCTTAATTATTCTGAATCTTTCCAAACTACTTCAAATATTTAAAATCAAGAGGTTCTAATTGGTCAAATGATATAAATAAGTCACTAGTGAAAAAAAAAAATACGTATTTAATTTTATTAATACTGAATTATTAATATTAAATTCAAATTTTAAAATAAAATTTTATGAAGATAAAAAATGAAAATTCTAATTTTCATTTTAATTATTACGTATTACAATAATTTTTTTATATCTATAGAACAAGGATAAATAATTATACCAAAAACAGTATTTGATATGAATCATAAAGCCCATAACTAAAACTATTTATTGTAATTCGGTTATTTAGAATCATTACCCAATTTGTTTTGTAACTAATTGTTTGTCTTCCATTACAATAAAAGCTATTTGTAGGAAATGCTATGATATCCAACACTTTAATTTTACGGAAAAAAAAAGGGGGCAAATAAAATGCCTTTAAATTATGTATTTTGTATCCTTTAACAGATTAACTACTAGTCTCATTTGATAATTAAAATTTTGTGGACTCTTTCTTCGAGCTTGAACAATTAAATTAATATTAAATTAATTAATATAATAGAAAAAATTATTAAAGTTTTTTTATTTTTTAATTAAGCGGGAGAAGGGTTGGGTTATTAAACTTTTCGATTTTTTTATTACATGTATAAATGTAACACGACGAAAATAGAAAGAAAACGAAATGGACAATCTTTCTTTTTTTTTTTGTATTTTTATCAACTTCAATCTATTTGGCATAGTGTACCTTATCGTTCTTATTAATATTTTATGTGATTTTTACCCCCCCCCCTTTTTTTTTTTGGAGTCTAATTTAGAGAAAAAATAGATAGAGAATAGTAAAGAACAATTTATTTTGAACAATAGATGTCTTTCACATCCAACCGAAAAACCTATTATAACTTTTTAATGGCAGTTCCAAAAAAGCGCACCTCTATTTCAAAAAAACGTATTCGTAAAAATATTTGGAAAAGGAAGGGATATAGGGCAGCATTGAAAGCTTTTTCGTTAGCGAAATCTCTTTCTACCGGGAGTTCTAAAAGTTTTTTTTGTGTAACAAATAAATAATCTGAATCGTTCTAATAACTAATAAAGTGATATAATTTTGTTTATAGTTTATTTATAAGATTTATAAGTAAGATTTATAAGTTATAAAAATGATAAATAATATTTGTCAATTATAATTAATATTAACATCATAATAGTATAGTAAAAGAATAAATATTAATATATAAGATAAATTACAATATAAACATAAGATAAATTACAATATAAACAATATACATTAAAAATAAAATAAATAAAAAAGAATTAGTCTCATAATGTTTTAATTTATGAGAATATAAAATTGAATTTGTTTTACTTTAATTTGAAGCCAAATTTTTCTTTCGTTTCTGATATAGATAAGAATTCTGTTGTCTACTGAATTCTAAAAATGAATGGTACTTTTTTGTTTGAAAAAAGGGTAAACGCAAGCGCAAGGTTTCGCCTTTCATTTTAGTATGTTTTATCATTTTCCGGATGGGGATTATCACTTCCCCATCGCCCTTACTCAATAATAAAAAGAATTTTTTTTTTTTTTTTAGTTATATTTTTGATTTTATATTATAAAGAAGAGGTCGTTGAAACTAATTGATTAAGTTTAAAATGTTTTTTATAATCTTTTAAACCATTATTTTGGGTTTTCGAAATTATTATCACTATATAAATTCCTTAAACCAAACCCAATTAAATTAAATTAATAAAAGCCCCGTTTACATTTTTAGGTAGTTATATGACGAATGCGCCAATTTTGAGTGATCTATTTTAGATCCTATGTTTCGATTGGAAGATCGATCAAGATATAATATATATATATATTAATTAAAAAATTTAGAAAATATTTTGAAGTACGGTACAATTTCTATACGAAATTTTTTTATATGATTGATACGACCATCCCAAATACCTAACTTAATGGGTTTGCTAAATCTTAACGCAAATTCTCTACACAACAAAAAATCCTAACGCAACCTAACTATGCAAATATTTACATAAATCTTTTGAGTGTATCGCTGAAATTGTGTTATAGAAAAATTCTATTTTTTTATTAATCGATAAAATGAAGTTTTTATTTTAGATTAATAAAATAAATGATAAAAGAAATTAATCATTAAAAAATGCAAACGAGGCAGAACATTTTTTTTTTACTTATATCCAGGGATTGAAGTAAAAATTATCTAGTTACAACTGTTACATTTTAGTTTTAGGAGAGCATAAAGTAATAGCCTACGAAAAAATACATTGTTAGTTCAGTTAAATAAAATTGACATCCTAAAATACTAAATAACTAAATAAAAAGATAATAATAAGAAAAATAAATATTATTAACAAAAATCAATATTATTAACGTTAACGAAAACGTTTTAATCCCTAATTTTTAAACAAGTTTTTATTCATCAATTTGAATGGTTTCCTAAAAAAAATATTGGATTGAATTAACTCCTTCAAGCTCGACGATTGAATAAAAATAGGTTATTATGATTTCGAATAAGCCGCTATGGTGAAATCGGTAGACACGCTGCTCTTAGGAAGCAGTGCTAGAGCATCTCGGTTCGAGTCCGAGTGGCGGCATGGCATCTTCTAAAAGAGTAATTCCTATAATGAATTCAATTCCCGATTTCAATTCCTATAATTGAGGGACGCCCTTATTAATTTAATAATTTTTATGATATTTTCAACTTTAGAGCATATATTAACTCATATATCCTTTTCGATCGTTTCAATTGTAATTACAATTCATTTGATAATTTTATTAGTCGATGAAATCGTAGGACTAGATGATTCGTCAGAAAAGGGGATGATAGCTACTTTTTTCTGCATAACAGGATTATTAGTTACTCGTTGGATGTATTTGAGGCATTTACCATTAAGTGATTTATATGAATCATTAATTTTTCTTTCGTGGAGTTTTTCCTTTATTCATATTATTCCGTATTTTAAAAAACATAAAAACCATTTAAGCGCAATAACCGCGCCAAGTGCTATTTTTACTCAAGGTTTTGCTACTTCGGGTCTTTTAACTGAAATGCATCAATCCGCGATATTAGTACCCGCTCTCCAATCCCATTGGTTAATGATGCACGTAAGTATGATGGTATTGAGCTATGCAGCTCTTTTGTGTGGATCATTATTATCACTAGCTCTTCTAGTCATTACATTTCGAAAATTCATAAGGATTTTTAGTAAAAGCAATAATTTAGAAAATGAGTCAGTTTACTTTAGTGAGATTCAATACGTGAACGAAAGAAACAATGTCTTACGAAACACTTCTTTTATTTCGTCTCAAAATTATTACAGGTATCAATTGATTCAACAATTGGATCGTTGGAGTTATCGTATTATTAGTCTAGGATTTATCCTTTTAACCGTAGGTATTCTTTCGGGAGCAGTATGGGCTAATGAAGCATGGGGATCATATTGGAATTGGGATCCAAAGGAGACTTGGGCATTTATTACTTGGACCATATTCGCTATTTATTTACATATTAGAACAAATAAAAATTTGGAAAGTGTAAATTCTGCAATTGTGGCCTCAATGGGCTTTCTTATAATTTGGATATGCTATTTTGGGGTTAATCTATTAGGAATAGGGTTGCATAGTTATGGTTCATTTACATTAACATCTAATTGAATAAAAGACTTGACGAATATAAACATAGGACGGCATACAGGTATATATACGAAAACTTCATGTAAACAATCAAGAACCATTTGAATCATTTCCATTACTTGATTCAAATGGTTCTCACAAATTCAAAAAATATCTAGTTATAATAGAATTCCAATTTATTTATTTTACTTAAAAGAATATAAAAGACTCATTTTTTTATTGTACAATCAACCATTTTTAAAATCGTGGGATTTCAGTTTCATTTTTTGGTTTACTCACAAAAACTATCGAAAAAAATAATTGGATATAATAGCTTCGACCTTGTCAACTGATAATGATAAAACGAAATCGGGATAAACACCAATACCTATTACAGGTAAAAGGATAGAGATCGAAACAAATAATTCTCGCGGTCCAGAATCAAAAAAATAAGAGTTTGGGGCATTAAAAAGCTTGTATCCATAGAACATCTGGCGTAACATAGATAATGAATAAATAGGAGTTAATATCATTCCAATTGCCATTACAAAAGTAATTAATATTTTTGTCATTAAAAGATATTTTTGACTAGTAAGTATTCCAAAAAAAACTAACAATTCGGCAACAAAACCGCTCATGCCCGGTAATGCAAGAGAAGCCATTGATAAGATACTGAAAGTCGTGAATATTTTTGGAATTGCGATAGCCATTCCGCCCATTTCGTCGAGATAAACAAGACGTATTCTATCATAACTCGTTCCGGCCAAGAAAAAAAGCGCAGCGCCAATAAATCCGTGAGAGATTATTTGTAAAAAGGCTCCGTTGAGTCCTGTATCGCTTATAGAACCAATTCCTATAATTATGAAACCCATATGAGATACAGAAGAGTAGGCTATTCTTTTTTTTAAATTACGCTGACCGGGAGATGTTGAAGCTGCATAGATTATTTGAATTGTGCCTACTATAATCAACCAGGGAGAGAATATAGAATGGGCGTGGGGTAATAATTCCATATTGATCCGAACCAATCCATACGCTCCCATTTTTAATAAGATTCCGGCTAAAAGCATACAAGTACTGTAATGTGCCTCTCCATGGGTGTCTGGTAACCATGTATGTAAGGGTATGATCGGTGATTTGACAGCAAAAGCAATAAGAAATCCAATATAAAATATTATTTCCAGTGCTACAGGATACGATTGATTAGCTGATGTTTCAAAATTTAATGTTGGTTCATTGGAACCATATAAACCAATACCCAAAACTCCCATTAATAAAAAAACAGAACTTCCTGCAGTGTACAAAATAAATTTTGTAGCTGAATACAAACGTTTCTTTCCCCCCCACATGGATAGAAGTAGATAAACTGGAATTAATTCTAACTCCCACATGATGAAAAAAAGTAAAAGGTCTCGAGAAGAAAATGGTCCTATTTGACCGCTATACATTGCTAACATCAGAAAATGGAATAGTCGGGAATCTCGAGTAATCGGCCGAGCCGCTAAAGTAGCTAAAGTTGTGATAAATCCTGTCAGTAAAATGGGTCCTATAGAAATTCCATCTATTCCCAATCTCCAGTAAAAATCAAAAAAATCGATCCATTTATAATCCTCTGTCAGTTGCATTAATGGATCATCCAATTGGAAACGATAACCGAATGCATAGGTTGTTAGAAGGAGTTCTATTATGCATATACCTATAGTATACCACCGAATTATCTTATTTCCTCTATGAGGGAGAAAGAAAATTAAGGAACCCGCGAATATTGGCAAAACTACAACTAGCGTTAACCAAGGAAAATTATTCATGGTAAAAACAAGATAAACTTGGACCAGAAAAACCCGTGCTCAAAATAAATAGTTTTTGAGCGCGGGTTTTTGTCGGTAAAGGTAAAAAAATCAAATGTATTCAAGTAGGGTTTTCTGGAACGTATTAATAAGCCAGACCCATACTTCGAGTTGTTTCATGCCATAAATAAACTCGAACACTCAAGAAATCTGTCGGACAGGCGGATTCACATCTCTTACAACCGACACAGTCCTCTGTTCTTGGAGCAGAAGCAATTTGCTTAGCTTTACACCCGTCCCAAGGTATCATTTCTAATACATCCGTTGGGCAGGCGCGCACGCATTGAGTACACCCTATACACGTATCATAAATCTTTACTGAATGTGACATTTGGATCTATAAATTTTTGAATGTCAGAAAGTTTCGATCTAGTAAACTTGTAAATGAATCATATATTTAGACACCAGATGAATCAATAATTTATCATAATTTTTCTAATCAATCTACTTCTGGATTGACTCATGCGATAGAGCCAAGATACTTTAATTTCTTACATTTTTGAAAACATGTATTATTACGTAATGTATGGTCGTGGTAATTCTAATTTATGAATATTAGAATTTATATGATTAATACTACTTATTCAACAAATTCGATTGATTGATACGAGTTGATTTTCTGTTACGATAAATTGATGAAACAATAGCCGGGCCAATAGCTGCTTCAGCGGCTGCAATAGCTATAACAAAAATTGAGAAAATATTTCCTTTTAATTGGCGACTATCAAAAAAATCAGAAAATGTTACGAAATTCATATTAACCGCATTCAATATAAGTTCAAGACACATAAGGGCTCTAACCATATTCCGGCTCGTGATCAATCCATAGATACCGATAGAAAATAAGTAGGCACTCAAAACAAGTACATGTTCGAGCATCATTGACCAACTCCTTATCAATTTCGATTCATTTCAATATGAACTGAACAACAATTCAACAGATTCAATTGACTAGAATAAAAAAAAGTACGGAACAAAGGCAGATTTTCTATTGTTAATAGAATAGATTGAATAATTTCTATTTTAGACATAAAAAATCTTTAATTAAAGGGAAATAAATGGAATGTAATAAAACCGAACAGAGTTTAATGTGCATTGCTAATTCTATAAATTTTTTACTGTCGCGCCACGGCAATTGCACCTATCAAAGCGGCTAAAAGAATTATCGAAACGAATTCAAATGGAAGAAAAAAATCTGTTGATAAATGAATTCCAATTTGTTGACTATTACTTATCAAATCTTGCTCTATAATCTGATTTGATCTTGTAGTCCAAATAATTCCGTACCATGACGTATCCGTAATAATAATCATGAGTAAAACAAAAATACTTGTACAAACTGGCAAAGTAACCACATCCCCAATGGTCCAAAGATTCAAATCTTTGTAATATTCTGAACCATTCATGAACATCACAGCAAATACGATTAAAACATTTATAGCTCCCACGTAAATAAGGAGTTGTGCAGCAGCTACAAAATAAGAGTTTAATAGAATATAGAATAAGGATATACAAAAAAGAACCAGTCCCAATGAAAAGGCAGAATAAATGGGGTTGGTAAATAATACCACCCCCATACCTCCTAGTATAAGAACCGATCCCAGAAAGACTAAAAGAAAATCATGTATTGGTCCGGGCAAATCCATTATATGTAAAATAAGAGATAAATAAATAGAAATGTTTTTCATGACCTTATTGAGACCCGACCAGAAATTTTTTTTTTTATGATTTTTGAGCAATTCCTAATTTAATCCTAAGTAAATAAATACTAAGGGATATGAATAAATGTGAGTACTATTATTGGACTAATTTCATTCTTTATCTGAAAGAGTCGTTCTAATTCTAAACGATATATTTTAAAACAATTATGGATATATTAGGATTTTCAATCCAAATTAAGACGCGTTTCTTACCAACCAATCAATAGTTGGTATTTGTAGTTATTGACCAAACAACACGAAAGAAACCTAAATTCCTTCTATATTAGTTATTAGTAAAGTAATTATAAATTATTCGTTAATAAGAGATTTACTTTTTTATTTGAGGCGAATTCAAAATTGTTCGAATTGTATAATCGTCAATTACTGACATTGGTAAACGACCCAAAGCAATTTGATTATAATTCAATTCGTGACGATCATAAGTAGAAAGTTCATATTCTTCAGTCATTGATAAACAATTCGTTGGACAATACTCAACGCAATTACCACAAAATATACAGACCCCGAAATCAATACTGTAATTAAGCAGCCGTTTCTTGCGAATATCAGTTTCCAATTTCCAATCAACAACGGGTAGATCTATAGGACATACACGAACGCATACTTCACAAGCAATACATTTATCAAATTCAAAATGGATTCGACCGCGGAAACGCTCCGCGGTGATTGATTTTTCATAAGGATATTGAATAGTTACGGGTAAACGATTTGCGTGGGATAAAGTAATCATGAAACTTTGACCAATGTACCTTGCAGCTCGTACTGTTTGTTGACCATAATTCATGAACCCAGTTACCATAGAGAACATATCGTTAATATATATATGAATAGTTTTATGTTTGTTTATTTCTCTTGTTTGAGACACGTTGTGAATATAGAATGTTACTTTACAGTGAAAAGAGTTGGAAAGAAGTTGTTAATAATAGATTACCGAGAGAAATAGGTAAAAGAAATTTCCATCCAAGATTCAATAGTTGGTCCATTCTTAGCCTCGGTAAAGTCCATCTTGTTGTGATAGGAATGAACAAGAACAAATAAGTTTTAGCTAATGTAATAAAGATACCAATTATCGCTCCAAAAACTCCACATGTTTTATTTATTTCAAAAAGCTCAGAAACATATATGTCCGGAATAGATATATTCCAACCTCCCAAGTAAAGAACTGTTACAAATAATGAAGAAACCAATAGGTTTAGATAGGAAGCAACATAAAATAACCCAAATTTTATACCCGAGTATTCGGTTTGATAACCTGCTACTAACTCTTCTTCTGCTTCTGGTAAATCAAAAGGTAATCTCTCACATTCTGCTAGGGAAGAAGTAATAAAAATGATAAACCCTATAGGCTGACGCCACAAATTCCATCCCCAAAAACCATATTTTGATTGCGCCTCAACAATATCAATTGTACTTGAACTGTTAGATAATTATAGTCGGTGATACCATCACTGTTACCATCGCTATTACAGAACCGTACATGAGATTTTCACCTCATACGGCTCCTTGAAGGCCAGAAATAAATATAGGGACCGCGTCAGTATTCTTTTTTGAATCTTGATATGTTTGTAGGATGGATAACTATCGGCCGGTCCCAAATTAGACCAATTGAATTCTGTCTGTTATAATTATTTTAATTCAAAATAAAATAAAAAAAGTACTTCTGAATTGATCTCATCCTTTCTTTAATTTAATAATTTCAATAATAATTTCAATTCTTCTTTGTTCAGTAATAACTTAACTGTTCAATAAAATACTTCTTGTAAAAATATCAATAACCCGTTGGTTTCACGTACGAAAAAAAAATTCTATATTAATTAATGAATTATGACACAAATTATATATCTATTAATATGTATATGGGAAATAATAAAAGTAACAAAGAATAAATAAAGTATATCTTTCTTTTTTTTTTTTTTTTTTCGTTCCTATTCTTCTTTCTATTTCTGAGAAAAAGAGGGCTTTCAAAATAAAGTAAAGGATTATTTCGTTTCGAATAGTTATTTATTAAATCGGTGGATAGGAGTATACTCTGGATTGGAATCGTGTCATGGGGAGTACTGCCTGATCATTTCTACCAACTTAAAGCCCCAATTAGTATTCTTTGTTTGTATATTATGTAAAAATGTCCTTTTGGAGAATTTACATAATCTCCATTACTAATCCTTTACATATGTTCGTGTTTCTAACCATCCACTCGTTTTTGCTCAATCCCCCGTTATGCTAATACATAAAAATGATAGTGAAAACTCAATACGGTCGATCTTTTGAACCCGCTTCAAGTCAGGATGACTAATCAACCAATCTTGGGGGAAACGGTCTCTTCTGTTTATTTCCGCTTAACTCTCTAACTCTTATACATAGAAAATGAGAATCAATCTTTTTACTGCGAATTTATATATAAGCTGTTTTCTTTCACTCATATAACTATTTGATTTAGTTCATCAACCCGAATAATGAATAAAAAAAAATTAAGATATCTACTCAATCCATTCCAACCCTTTCCTTGAAAGGAAGGAATAGAGAAAAGTTTATGTCTATGTATCAACGAATCGCACGTAGAGATATTGATAACACACATAAAGTTAATGGTATTTCATAACTAATCGATTGAGCAGCAGCTCGTAGACCGCCTAAAAAGGAATATTTATTATTTGACCCGTATCCCGACATAAGAAGTCCAATTGGAGCAATACTGGAAATGGCAATCCATAAAAAAACACCGATATTGAGATCCGCTAAAACAAGGTGATATCCAAAAGGAACTACTGAAGAGCTTACTAAAATTGATATGACTGCTATGGATGGCCCGATACTGAATAAACGAGTATCCCCCCTAGATGGAAAAAGATTTTCTTTGAAAAGTAGTTTTGTCCCATCTGCTAGAGCTTGAAGAACTCCCAAAGGGCCGGCGTATTCAGGTCCAATACGTTGTTGTATCCCTGCCGATATTTCTCTTTCTAACCATACAATTACCAGTACGCCTATTGTGATTCCCACTACAAGAGTCAAAATAGGAACAAGAACCCATAGAATTCCATAAACCTCTTTAAAAAATTCTAATCTAGAAAAAGAATCGATATCTTGTACTTCCGGTGTATCAATTATCATTTCAACGATCAACTTCTCCCATAATGATATCTATACTACCTAGTATCGTCATAATATCAGCCAATTTCATTCTTTTAACTAACCGCGGAAGAATTTGCAAATTGATAAAACCCGGCGGGCGGATTTTCCATCTCCAAGGAAAACCACTTTGATCCCCTATGATAAAAATTCCCAATTCTCCCTTTGGGGCTTCTACTCTCACATAAAGTTCTTGTTTCGGCAATTCAAATGTAGGAGACGGCTTTTTACTAATAAATCGATATTCAAAATCATTCCATTCCGGATTCCTTTCTCTATCAAAGTATCGTATTTCTAAATTCTCATAGGGTCCCCCTGGAATTCCTTCCAGGGCCTGTTGAATAATTTTTACGGATTCTATCATTTCACCAATTCGGACTAGATAACGAGCCAATGAATCTCCTTCTTTTTGCCACTGTACTTCCCAATCAAATTCGTCGTAACATTCATAATGATCAACTTTACGAAGATCCCATTGTATTCCGGAAGCTCGCAGCATTGGTCCCGATAAACCCCAATTTATTACTTCCTCTCTACCAATAATGCCGACTCCCTCGACTCGTTCTAAAAAAATAGGATTTCGTGTAATAAGTTTTTGATATTCAGCAACTCTTGTTAAAAAATAATCGCAGAAATCCAAACATTTATCTATCCAGCCATGAGGTAGATCGGCCGCTACTCCTCCGATACGAAAATAATTATGCATCATTCTCATACCGGTGGCAGCTTCGAATAGATCATATACTAATTCTCTTTCTCTGAAAATATAGAAAAAGGGAGTTTGTGCACCAATATCCGCCATAAAAGGACCGAGCCATAACAGATGAGAAGCTATACGACTCAACTCCAACATAATTATTCTGATATAGCTGGCTCTTTTAGGTACTTGAATATTTCCCAACTGTTCCGGTCCGTTTACAGTTATTGCTTCTGTGAACATAGTAGCTAAATAATCCCACCGTGTTACATAAGGCAAATATTGTATAATTGTTCGATTTTCCGCAATTTTTTCCATTCCTCGGTGTAAATAACCCAATATTGGTTCACAGTCAATAACATCTTCACCATCTAGAGTAATGATGAGTCGAAGAACACCATGCATTGATGGGTGGTGGGGGCCCATATTGACTATCATGAGGTCTTTTCTTGTAGCCGGTATATTCATAGGTTTTTCCTCGATTCATTCTTTCATGAATTGCTGAAAACGAAAAAAAGTTCATTAAAATTCAAGATCTAATAAATCAAATAATTCAAAATGCCTTTATAAAAATAAAATTAACGAGTTTTTGACTCCCGAATATCCAACCGATTAATTAATTCTTTATAACATATTCTATTTTTCTTTGACAAATAAGACAGTAATCGTTGGCGTTTTCCCAGAATTTTACGTAAACCTCTCTGAGATAAATAGTCTTTTTTGTGTAATTGTAAATGTGAAGTAAGTCTTCGTATCCTATTGGTGAAACTAACTATTTGAAATTCAACAGATCCTCTGTTTTCGTCTTTTTCTTCTTGTGAAATAACTGAGATGAATGAATTTTTTACCATAAACTGAAATCTTCTCTCCCCCCCCTCTTTTTATTTTAAGATATTTTTTATTGATAGATATCTTTATTGATCAGTAATAATAATGCCCCTAATTTTTATTTGGTATATACAAAAATTTGTATTTCGTTATTAATTTCTAATTTTTTAATTAATAAAACTTACTCAATCCTATTTTCATTTTAATATTGGATTTGAAAGGGGATACAAAAGTATGGTTGGTTTCTTCACTCACAAAAGATAAAAGTTTAGACCTAAAATAAGAAAATTTTGTTCATTCTAGATCTAATTGATATGTCATTGAATTAGTATCATGTATCAGAATGGAATGTAAGACAATGTATGCGTGCATCTCTTTGTCGTCATAGACCAGATATGGTATGGGAAATATAGGAAAAATGTACTATTAATGAATTTTCAATCGCGGATACATATGTATCCTTACCATACTGAAACAACTGCCATTATTGGTATTAAACCAATAACGATTCATACAAGCTAAATCTTCTAATCGATAATTGGGCCAAAGAAATAGCTTTAATTTTATAAGTTTTTTTTTATATTTTTTGCTTTTATCCACAACTTGACTGTTTACCTCATTCCCATTACAAAAAGATGCCTTTCTATGTCTATTCTTAGAATTTAAACAAATTAGAATTCGCAATTCTCTACGACGTCTAGGCGATAAAATATTTTCAGGAACAAACAAATCATAATTTTTTTTATATCTATTTCCAATCATCTTTTGATGTTTTGTAATGACTTCATCAGAATTCTTATCAACATGTTTTTTTTCTCGGTATTTTTGATTTATTTGATGTTTACTTTTATGAACTAATGAAATACCGAGGGTTTGATACATAATAAATTTTCCATCATTTTTTATAGCTAGACGAATTGGTTCAATAATCAAAAACCCCCTTTTAATAAATTCTGTAAGAGTTACATCTTTCTGAATCGTCAAAATATCCAGACTCATTTCGCCCCTTTGAATAGAGGATATAGTAATTTCTCTTGGATTTATCAGTCTAAGCAGGAGACAATATACGTTGATGTTATTGATTATTTTTTTATTTAAAGAATCATCCCATCTCAATTGAAAATACAAATACCTTTTTAGGAAGAAATCAAACTCCGCTTTTGTATTGATCTTGTATTGCTTTTTATTTCTATGTTTTTTCATGTCCGATCCCTTATAATCTTCTTCAACATCTTTTTCTTGGTTTGAAAGAGCTGATTTAAGATCTGCTTGGCCCGTGGATTCTTTTTCTCCTTGATTTCGGTTTTCTAATTCAAGAGATTTTTTTTCATTCGACGATATTGATATAAAAGGATCTCTTTTTTTATTTCCAGTGATGCTTTTGTTTTCACTAGCATTTTTTTTTATATTAGAATTAAAAAGTAGTAATTTAATTGGTATAACCCACGGTTTCATTTTATACGTATTATAAAGTCTCACAAATTCTGGCAAGAACCAAAGTTCCAGATTTGATATGGGACGACTTAGTATTTCTTCATTCATTCCCATCCAATCCAAAAGGGGTTTTTGATTGGATAGGTTGATTTTTTGATCTTGCTGAAGTGTGAGATAAAAAAGACCCTTATTATTGATTTTATCAATTATTTGATACTTATTAACCCTAGTCTTAGTATATTTATTACTGTTAGTGTCAGTATCAATATTGATCCAGGCCTCAATATCGACCTTCGTTTTAAGACAAAAATCGAGAATTCTCCAATCAAAAAATTTTCTATCCGTATTTTTATCCATATCTCGAATATCATCTTCTACCATATTAAATGATTTTTTTTTATGTGTGTTGGAATTATAAAAAATATCTTGGTTAGTTTTTACTTGTAATGGTGATCCATAAATTGAAGAGTACTTCGTAGTTTCAGAATTTATAGATTTATATGCTAAAAGATCATATCTATATTGTTTTTTAAAATTATCCTTTTGATTCAATAAAAAATCCGTTTCAATTTTTTTTTTTTTTTCGTAGTGAATTAATTCATCTTTTTCATATAAATCACACAAATCTTTATATAAATCTTTATTTTGAGCTATACAGTTCAATATATTTCTCCATTTTTGTGGTACTACTCTAGACCATTTAATTTGAGATACATCACATTGATATTGATAATGACTCCTTAACCAATTTGTCCATTGATTCATTCCAGAATTGCGAAGATTCTTAGGTCTTAATTCGGAATGAAATAGTTCTTGTCTTACAACAAAAAAATCCTTTATTTCATTCTTAAGAAAAAAGGGGGTTCCATTATTTCCATTATATTGAAATACGGATTTCAATTTCTCTAACTTAATAAGTTGGGTTTGGGATAATTTGTAAAATACATATGCTTGTGAAAAGTAAGATAAGTCAAAAAAAGTCTTTGAATTTTTTTGACTAAGACTAATATTAGTATTAGAAAGTGACTCTTTTATAATCGAAATAAATTTAATTAAACTTTGATTTGTTTTATTCATTCTTTCTTGATTTGCTTCATTACTATTAATTTTTTTATTAATAAATTTTTTTGTTGATTCAAGAAAAAGTTGTGTATTGATACTAGGAATATTAATCATAGATAGAAAGATATCTATGTATATCTTTTCAATGAAAAATATTATAAAATAATGGGATTTACGGATTAATCGAGCAGTTCTTCTTTTTAATATCTGCCAAATATTTTTTTGTGATTCCAATCTTTTATCATCATAACTTATTTTGTTAGAACTCAAATTTCTATCTGAAGTTATAAATCCCTTTTTCTTGTCTTTTGTAATTTTTTCTATTTGATTTATGATTGTGTTTATTCTATCAGTCAGATCTTGCATTTTTTTTTCTGTTAATGAATAATTTGTCCAATCCTGAGATCTAATTTGAATGGACGATTCCTGAATCATCCGATTACTGATTATTGAATCTTTTTTAATTTCACTCAATTCATATACTTCTATTTCTCTCAATCCAAATAATATAATTGGGTTTATTTTTGAGAGTTCTTTTATTATTTCTTTTATAAACAGAATGTTTTTAATGATCCATTTTTTTGGTTTTTTTGAGACATTTAGAAACAATTTTGTTTGTTCTTTAAAAATTCCTAGAATTATAAAACATTTCTTTTGCAATTTTTTAATTTTTTTTTTGAGTTCTTTAAAAATCGGTTCAAAAAATGAAAGTTTTTTTCTGGGAGAACCGAAAGGTAGTTCAGCTTCCATTCCAAAAATTGTTAAAAAACAAAAATCATTTTTTTGACCTTGCTTTTTCATTGGATCGTTATAAGGGGCTCGTAACTTAGATCTGTGCCAAGGTTTAAGACGAAAAGGAAATAGGATCTTGATCTGAATGCCGTCTGTTAACCAGTTTTTTGGAAATTCTTTTTCTGATAATTGAACGCCGTTATAGGTACATTTAACATGCATTTCTCTATTCCAATCCTTTAAGTCCTCATACCATTCCGGAAATTGAAATAATAGTATACGGACGATATTTTTAGCTATTATCAATGAAGGTAATATAATATATTTTCTAAGAATTGATTGGGTTACTAATAAAAAACCTCTCATTACTTGAGCAAGTAAAATACTATCCCAGGCTTCCGCTATTTGTATACGCACTTTCTCCTTTCTTTTGTCTTCTTCTTTTTTGTCCTCCTCTTTTTTTTTCGCGCTTTCTTTTGTCTTTTTCTCTGTATAATTCGAAATTGTGAATTCTGTGTTTTTCCACATCCAATTTCTAAAAATTTTTTTCATCCGTTCAGAAATATCAAAAAAAAAAAAAGATTTGTCTATTCGGTCCAAAAAAAGAGGGGAATGCGCATTTGCTTCAAAGAGTTTCCAAGTAACTGTTTTACGTCTTTGAGCGCGCATGGAGCCTTTGATTATGTCTCGACGAAAATCCGATTGTTGGGAATAACGTATCAAAGCAACTTCGCCTGTTTGATCAGTATTATTAGTTTCTTTGGTATTAGTATAAGCATCAGTATTTTGTTGGTTATCAGTAAAAATCACTACGCGTTTGGATTTTCTTGAACGAATCTGATGATCCTCTACCACAGTTTCTTCGGTTTCCCCCTCCTGTTGTTCAAAATCGTTGATTAATTTGTATGACCATCGAGGAACTTTTTTATTAATTTCTTTTATTCCAATAGATTT